AACCAAGGTTCCTCCCCCTCCAAGAACTGTATATGAGAATTTCATCTCGTACAGCTCAAACAAAAAAAAGACCAAAATACTGATTGAAACGGATATGGAATATAAAGTTTTAAACTTCTCTCTCATTCAATATTATTTAAAGATATGAAAGAGTAAAAATGCTAAAGCTCTTCTTTGTGGTTAAATGCCAAAAAATCAAGTCAGCTCATACGTCTTTATGTTGTGTTGATCGTTACAGGCCTCTTGAATCTTCTAGATTACCTATCTTTATTGTCTTTTGTATTTGGTATTTGTATGGAATGGAAATGCGGATTTCTTCTTGTTTTCTTTATTATTGATAGGAATTCTCTTGTTAAGACCCTACTTAACTAATTAATTGAAACCTCAGATTCATACGAGAACCACGATAATTCAATGAAACCTTCAAAGTCCAAAGTTCACTGAGTGAGAACCATTGGATCATCACTTATTCAATCAAAAAAATAGCTATAATGATTAAAAACATAAAATACAAAGAAGCGTTTGTCCTTTGATCTAACTAAGAGTTTAAAAGCAGAAAAATAGTTTGATTTATTAAAGTTTATAAGATAGAACGGAAAGAAGTCCGGCTACGAGGTCTAAGTATTAAGTATGAATCATAGTTCGAAAACTTTGTGATCTATTTGATCTATTTCGTGCTCCAGATACTCGAATGAATATCCGACGAAGTAAAACCACCTTGATAAAGATGACAGACCCCATTCTCTGTACTATACATCGGGTCAATTCTAACAAGTCACACACTCATATTCCGGAAATATACAATGCAGAAAAAAATTTCGCGGTCGAACTACCAAAGGAGATATAGGCTAAAAATTTGAGACCTACATAAAATTTGAGACCTACATACTTTACTTTTTTGTATCGAACGAAAAGCTAGAACTTCAAGATTCTTCTCAGTCTAATTCACTGAAATTCCATCCAGTAGAACAGAAGAATTATAAATCTCCAAAATAATAGATAGGAATACCGCAAATAGTGCCATTGCAACACCCATCAAAGGGGTCGTTCCCCATCCCGGAGCTACTTTACCATATTCGGAATTCAATGGTTTCAATAACTTCCCTACAGTAGTGCTTCTTGGACCAGATCTAGAACTATCTTCAACAGTTTGTGTAGCCATAAATCTTATTTTGTATTCATTACGAGCTGTTGACTTTGTATACCATTCCGTTGTAAATAAACGATCTTAGCATAGATCCATTGTGGTCTTTCAATTCTATTATAATAATGGAAACAGCAACTCTAGTCGCCATCTTTATATCTGGGTTACTTGTAAGTTTTACTGGGTATGCTCTATATACTGCCTTTGGGCAACCCTCTCAACAACTAAGAGATCCATTCGAGGAACACGGGGACTAGTTGACGTAATCAGCCTCCAAATATTTGGAGGCTGATTACGTCAATGAAGATAATGAAAAATTATTTCATTTTTTAGTTGAAATTTTAGGCGGTTCCCGAAAAAAAATAGCGAAAAAAATGATCCCTAAAGTCGATACTAAGAGAAATGTATAAACCAATGCTTCCATAAATTTGATCGTGGTTTACAATTATAGCTTTCATACCTGTTTTGTTTATGTTTACTTAGAAGTATCCCTCCGGGTAAAGAACAAAAAAGAGTCGAAAAAACGGCAGCAATTTAAATCAAGATTCCTACAGTACCCTACCTATTAAATAAAATCGTAATACAGAAAAGAAACTAAAAGAAAAAAACCAATGTTGCATCAGACTGCTTGTCTTTTTGTAGTTGGATCTCCAAGTTTTTGGAATGCCCCAAATTCCACCTGAGCATCCAAATCTGGATCAATACCAGCAAAAACATCTCTGAAGAGGGTTCTAGAACCATGCCAAATGTGTCCAAAGAAGAAAAGTAGAGCAAACGAAGCATGCCCAAAAGTAAACCAACCTCTTGGACTGCTACGAAAAACACCGTCGGATTTCAAAGTAGCACGATCTAATTCAAAAATCTCACCCAATTGAGCCCGTCTAGCATATTTTTTCACAGTTGCTGGATCACTATAACTCACTCCATTGAGTTCACCACCATAAAACTCAACAGTTACACCTACTTGTTCGACACTATATTTAGATTCTGCCCTTCTAAATGGGACGTCAGCTCTAACAATTCCGTCTCCGTCTACCAAAACAACCGGAAATGTTTCAAAAAAAGTAGGCATACGGCGTACAAAAAGTTCACGCCCTTCTTTATTTCTAAAGACAGGGTGTCCTAACCATCCAACAGCTATTCCATCCCCATTGTCCATTGAACCCGCTCGGAATAACCCCCCTTTTGCTGGATTATTACCAATATAATCATAAAAAGCTAATTTTTCAGGAATTTTAGACCAAGCTTCTGATACACTTTGATTTTCGGCTAGTCCAGCACTAACTCTTCGATATATTTCTTGTTGAAAGTATCCCTGATCCCATTGATAACGAGTAGGACCAAACAATTCGATAGGAGTAGTTGCAGAACCATACCACATAGTTCCAGCAACAACAAAAGCTGCAAAAAAGACAGCAGCAATACTACTGGAAAGGACGGTTTCAATATTTCCCATACGTAATCCTTTGTATAGACGTTGAGGCGGACGGACACTAAGATGGAATAAGCCCGCTAATATACCCAACGTCCCTGCTGCAATATGATGAGAGGCTATTCCTCCCGGAACAAAAGGGTCAAAACCCTCCACGCCCCACGCCGGATTTACGGGTTGGACCTTTCCGGTTAGTCCATAAGGGTCGGATACCCATATTCCAGGACCATATAATCCTGTTACATGAAATGCGCCAAAACCAAAGCAAGCCACTCCTGAAAGAAATAAATGAATTCCAAAAATCTTGGGCAAATCCAAAGAAGGTTTTCCTGTACGTTCATCACAAAAAATTTCTAGATCCCAATATACCCAATGCCAAATAGCTGCCAAGAAGCACAAGCCAGAAAACACTATATGTGCTGCGGCTACCCCTTCGTAACTCCAAAGACCCGGATTCGTTATAGTCCCTCCTGTAATATTCCAACCGCCCCATGAATTGGTTATTCCTAAACGAGTCATGAAAGGTATAACGAACATACCTTGTCTCCACATTGGATCAAGAACAGGGTCGGAGGGATCAAAAACTGCTAATTCATATAGAGCCATAGAACCGGCCCAACCAGCAACCAGAGCAGTATGCATTATATGAACCGAAAGCAAACGACCGGGATCATTCAATACAACAGTATGAACACGATACCAAGGCAAACCCATGGAAATACCCCTTTATCAACGAAAAATAGACACTATGTAACTTTATTGCATTGGAAAAAACTATGTTACGGACCCCCCTTTTTAGGTAATTATTTCGGAGAAAGGATTAATATTTGTTCTATTCTGTTAGTAATAATAGAACAATTCGATTCATAGGAAAAAAGGGAAGCGGATCTATTCTATATCCGATAAGTACCAATACGCAATGGGGGTGAATCCTATTTTATATGAACCAAGATAGCTATTGTTGTTCACCATTCAGAAGCCCGTTCGTAAAAAGTTTCCTTTATTTTTTATTCATTCTCTCTTACTTTACTTTTATTTTATATTTTATTTTAGCTTATTCAACTTATGTATTAAATATGATTAATTTAAATATGATTAATATTAATAAAGTAGGAAAAAAGGATAATATTATTCAAAAAATGAAACCCCAGTCTTACGTTTCCACATCAAAGTGAAATAGAGAACTTCATTCTCTTTTTTTTTTCATTTCATGCCTATTGGCGTTCCAAAAGTACCTTTTCGAAGTCCTGGGGAAGGAGATACATCTTGGGTTGACATATAGTGCGACTTGTCAGATATATTGGGCTATATGGGATTTCCCCGTTTTCTCCCTCGATCGAGATATCCTCTGTTTCGCCCAAAAAGATTGATTGAATTATCAAAAATTTGTAACGCGAAGCGCAAAAAATAAAGTGGAATTAAATGCAGGGAGTATTTAGATTGATATTAGATTATCAAAAATTTTTTATGGTTTACGTGATCGGACTAATAAAATTCAGTATCCAGGCTCCGTTTAGCAAAAACCCAATTGATAATTAATATATAATATTTTTATAATTACTACTTAAATATGATATGAAAAATTATGATAAAAAATTCTATTAAAAAATACAAAAAATTGAAACCGGGTGATCTAAAACTGTTGATCAAATCAAATAATATAATTCAAAATTTGTTGACTATTTGACAGAAGACATGTGAAAGAAATTAATTGAAAAAAAAAAGAAGGAGTAGTAAAAAAAAAATACGCGGTATTTGGTTCATTTGTCCTATATGTGCAAATCAAAATCGGGCAAATTTTTCCTTTTACTCGGAGTAGAGCATAAACCTAAAAATTGGAATAAAAAAGAAAGAAGCCCATTCAGGAACAAGAAAAAACCATCGCCATTTCAACTGAATCTCGATGAAAAAAAATATCAATGAATCAAGTTAGTCTGACGGGCCTAATCAATCGTTTTATTATTTTATTATAGGATTATAATATCTAATAAAAGGGGCCAAAACTTCTTTTTTCTTTTACTTTTAAAAGGGGAGCAAGCCCTTCCCTTATAAGTTAGAAAGAAAAGCCTTCTCTGAAAAAACGGGGGGTTAGAATCGACACATTGATTTTTGAACAATTTTTGTTGAACCGTATGCATCAAAAGGTGCCTGTACGGCTCCTAAGGAATAAAATTTTATCCTAATCAACCGACTTTATCGAGAAAGATTATTTTTTTTAGGCCAAGAGGTTGATACCGAAATCTCGAATCAACTTATTAGTCTTATGATATATCTCAGTATAGAAAAGGATACCAAAGATCTTTATTTGTTTATAAACTCTCCTGGTGGATGGGTAATATCTGGAATGGCTATTTATGATACTATGCAATTTGTGCGACCCGATGTACAGACAATATGCATGGGATTGGCCGCTTCAATAGCATCCTTTATCCTAGTCGGAGGAGCAATTACCAAACGTATAGCATTCCCTCACGCTTGGCGCCAATGAGTTTTTTATTTTCGAGAAAAAATACTATGCCTTCGCCATCGGAAATATGAATTAGTTAAGTAATAATAGCATGGCACTTCGAATTCTATATGAAATTTTTTAGATTAAAAAATGAGATTATATATTGAAAGAGTAGTATGAGATAAGGAAGGGGTATTTCAAATGCTATCTTCCCTATTCGGGCACATCTCAGCGTCACAAACTTTGTTTTCACACCGGAAGCTTATTTACAAAATTTATATAAAAAAAAAAAAAAAGAAACTTTGGGATTGCTGAATCATAGACGGATAAAAAAAATGATATATAAAGCAACGGAACCATCATAGTATTTTTGTAACTCCTACAAAAAAGAAGGATGGTAATTGGATCATTTATGGATCCGCGTATAATACAACCTATATTTTGTTTTCTTTCGCCGAAAGGAAAGGTCAAAACGTAAATTCCATTGTGGAGCCGTATGCAATGCACAAAAAAAGCCTGTACGGTTATTCAAATTTCTCTGTTTTTTGTTATCTCGTCTCATTCTGCGAAATAGAAGAACCTTTTCTATTATATCATCAGGGTAATGATCCATCAACCCGCGAGTTCGTTTTATGAGGCACAAACGGGAGAATTTATCTTGGAAGCGGAAGAACTACTAAAACTTCGCGAAACCATCACAAGGGTTTATGTACAAAGAACGGGCAAACCCATATGGGTTGTATCCGAAGACATGGAAAGGGATGTTTTTATGTCAGCAACAGAAGCCCAAGCTCATGGAATTGTTGATCTTGTAGCGGTTCAATAAAAAAATAGGAGCGATTTCATGCAAATCTACAATTGCTAATTTTATATCTTTTTAGATTAAAGGGTTAGTTTCATATTCTCTTCAATATATATATTTTTAATATTGAAGAGAATCTTGAAGAGAAGTAATTCATAATTAGCCGGTTAGAACCCATCTAAACCAGCCCATTATTTATATGATTCCGTATGCCAACCATTAAACAACTTATTAGAAATACAAGACAGCCAATCCGAAATGTCACGAAATCCCCAGCGCTTCGGGGATGCCCTCAGCGACGAGGAACATGTACTCGGGTGTATGTGCGACTCGTTTAGATCATAGACCTGAAACACAAAAAGGAAATTCTTTTTGAAATATCAAGGATCAGTACCTGTGAATAAAATAGAATCGAGGAACTCGATTCATTATTTCAAAAAGATAGATCATTCATATCTTCTATTGTGTCTGAAATTTATGGTTTACATTGGTGCAAATCCAATCAACTCCATTTTTTAGAAAACCCCCAATGATAACAAATGGTTATCCATTAAGCGGGGGAAATTCCATTTTTTATTAAAAAGATTCCACTCTTGAAAGAAAAAACGGACTAACAGGGTAAACGACCAAATCAATTTTAAAATGAAATACCGTTACTGTATAAAGTGGATCTCGTTGTGAAAGACCTATTACTGGCATATTAATGGGGTAGAGCCAAAGAATGTGAATTGTACAAGTTACCAATAGTATTGATTAATTAAAGAAGGAGCTCCGGTGTATAGAGAGGACCTCACCGTTTTAGAAGTAACCATAGAAACGATGGAACCCACTATTTATCCATTTCTATTTACTACTTTTTGTAGTTATTCTATTTTTTTATATCACGTATCAAGGCAATTTATCCTTTCAAAGCAAAGGAAAATACCTATCAAAAAATAGTGGTGGGGAAGGTTAGAGTAGCAAAAGCCATTGGAATTTTTTTTATACATTGGAATAATTCGTTTGGTTATTAATGACTAGTAAAGGGGAAAAGAATAACTAAAAAAAGAATTAGTTATTCATCAAAGTTTGATTTATTCAATGACTAGAATTAAACGCGGATATATAGCTCGGAGGCGCAGAACAAAACTTCGTTTATTTGCATCAAGCTTTCGAGGGGCTCATTCACGACTTACACGAACTATGACTCAACAGAGAATAAGAGCTTTAGTTTCGGCTCATCGAGATAGGGGTAAAAGAAAAAGAGATTTTCGTCGTTTATGGATCACTCGAATAAACGCCGTAATTCACGAAGCGGGGGTATTCTATAGTTATAACCGATTCATACACAATCTGTACAAGAACCAACTACTTCTTAATCGAAAAATACTTGCACAAATAGCTCTATTAAATAGGAGTTGTCTTTATACGATTTCGAATGAGATCAAAAAATGAGGGGATTGTAAGAAATCCACTAAAATATTTGAAATAGAGTTCTAAGGAGAATAAGTTCGGGGAGGGTAGAGTAGAAATTAGTATTATAAAAAAAGTCGTCAAAACAAAACGAGGGTATATAGTCGTTAAAAAAAGAGTTATTCTTTTTCTTTTCGACGATTCTTTTCTTTTTTTTTATGACAGACACAGACGTAACAATCAAATTTTGATTCTTGATTAGATTTGTCGAACAAAATATTAACCTCTTTTTGAATTCCTTTAGGTTGGAATTGTTATTCAATTGAAGAATAAGTCTATTTTTTTCTGGTTCTAAGGCTAGTAGTTCTAGGGGTCGACTCACTTCTTTCAAATTGTTTCTGATTATTAAGAAAAGGTAACAAAGATAAAATACGAGCTTGTTTTATAGCAATAGTAATTAATCGTTGTTGTTTTAAAGTTACTCTATTCACCCGTCTAGATAATATTTTTCCTTGTTCACTAATAAATCGACTAATTAAACTCATGTTTCTATAATCAATTCGATCCCCCGATTGGATCGGGGGCAAACGCCTACGAAAAGATCGCTTGGATTTAGTAAAAGGTCGCTTAGATTTATTCATAATTTTTTTATTCCTTACCTCTAAAATCCTATTTTGATTGGATCAAAATAAAAATGATTTATATTTCTATATAGGATAGAGTTTCTATATAGAATTAACAATATAGGATTAGATTTCTTTCCTATTGATTTATTTGTTTATATTTATATATATGTAATAATACGTGGAGACTCTCATTATTCCTGTTCTTAAAAAAAAGTTGACATAGAAGCACTCAAATAGAAGCACTCAATTTGATCTATTTCTTGATTTCCCCGTGAATTGTATGTTTATAACAATAGGGACAGAATTTTCTCAATTCCAATCGACTAGGGGTGTTATGCCGATTCTTTTGAGTAATATATCTGGAAATTCCCGCCGATTCCTTCTTAATACCATTTCGAACACAACTGGTACATTCCAAAATAATTGTTACTCGAACATCTTTACCTTTGGCCATGAAACCTCCTTTGGATTTATGATTCACCGCAATCTTCTATTTTCATTTTAGGATCCATAAAGAACAAGAACCAAAAAACTAGAAGCTGTTAACTAAAAAAATTTTCTGAAATATTTCGTTGCAATTAATATTAATTAGTAATTAAATCAAAAAAAAATAATAAGCAATACAATTATTTTTTGAAAACTATATTTAAAATCTTTGTACAGTATTTTTTTTAAGTATCTCGTAGGATACTCTTTCCCTAGCAACACTTTTTTTTGTTCTATTACTAATTTAATTGGATCCTGAACCCTCGTTTTTATGACCTTTCGCCCCCCCCCCTTTTTTTTCTAATTCATTTTTTAGAATGAAAATGAATTAGAAAAAAGGGGGGTTAGTCCCCGATCGTTGATCGTATCTCTAAATTTTTTGACCCTTTTCTGATATTAATAACTAGAATTAAAAAAAGGGAAATGTTAATGCATCTGGAAATAAACGATTAATCTCTATTAATAAACCTGCTAACGAACCGAACCATAGAGTACTTAGTACCGGTGCTACGGAAAGATATGTTTTTAGATCTCGCATTTGAAATCCTCCTTCTTTCTTCTTTATTGTATTACATTATATATAGTAATATATATAACTACAGATGTACATGTAGTTAAGAAGTTCTTGTATTTGTATACGTAACCCCCCCCCCATTTTCAAAATTAGAATTGAAATGTTGTCTACTAGAATGATCTTATCGATTCCATTTTCAAATATAAACGCCTTAAAAAAGTCATTTTTTTTTTTTCATTATATATATGTTTGTTATCTGATATGAGATAAAAAAAAAGAAGGATGTGGAAAACAAGACAGGAATTCTCTACAATGACACTGTAAACCAATTGAAAGGGATGTAGCGCAGCTTGGTAGCGCGTTTGTTTTGGGTACAAAATGTCACGGGTTCAAATCCTGTCATCCCTACCTATTACTGCTCAGAAGAGCAGTAACGAGGGATCCATTTTAAATCTATCTTTTTTTAATAAAATTGGACATACATATAATTCTGAAATTTATGATATACTATGATATAGTATATACGTACAAAATTGATTCGGGTTAAAGAATGTCCTCTTTCTAACCTTTTCGTTTTTAAAAAAAAACAAGAAAAGCGCTCTTAGTTCAGTTCGGTAGAACGTGGGTCTCCAAAACCCAATGTCGTAGGTTCAAATCCTACAGAGCGTGATGTCACTCTTGTTTATTAGATTGTGTGAAAATTCCACTATTCGCAAATAATTGAGCAGCAATCTGAATTAGACTTCCCGCATATGAAAGCAAGAAGGAGGTCAGTAAAAAAAAAAGAGATGTTAATTAATCAAAAGTCCAACTGATCACCACGTCTGTATTGTAAATAAGCAGTTACGAATAATCCAGCCAAAGTAATAGGAATTAGACCTAAGACGATTCCAAATAAAGAAACTTCAATCATTTCAATTTTCTTTTGTTTTCATTTTTGAAAGGGAGAAAAGAGAGGTACTATCTATTCCTAGCTCTTAATCTGTATTGCCGATGAATCTCAATGACTAAAATTGGATAATTAACACGGTAAGGAACTATCGAACATATGAAATACCATAGAAATCCTTTTTTATAAAAAAATCTTCATTCAATTAATTTCAAATAAGTCGTATTTTGCTTAGACCAATAAATAGAACTGAGGTTATAGTTAAA